TCATAGGAAGGATTTATTTAATTTGATTGCTGGATACAAAAAAAAGGGTCTTATTAAAAATCAAAACGCCTCGTTATTTTTAACCAATTATGCGCTTCAATATAATTCCCTGGAGTAAGCGCTATAGCTTGTTTCCAATACTCAGCAGCTTGATCGAACCAAGCCTCTGCAATTTCAGAATCGCCTTGTAGAATGGCCTGTTCTCCACGGTCGGAATAGGTGAGTCAATTCCCTCCCTTAGAACCGTACTTGAGAGTTTCCTACCTCATACGGCTCATCAATCTATTCTATTTTATCTTGAATAAACCAGAAGATGTTTATTACATAATACATAAGTTTCCAATTCTAATTTGGATGAATGATTAGTTTTCTCTTTTCTCCCACCTTCAGAAGAATGAAGCATAGATATCCCCCGATATCGTTAGAATTTTCTGAAAGGTAACTATCTCGGTTTCATATTTCATATTATATAGAATCTTTGAAAAAGACTTTATCCCATTAATAAAAAAGAACTTACAATCTTTGGGATCTGATGCTACACCGCTGCTCAATACTTTAGTAGATCGACTCTATTACATAAGTTGATTTCTAACTTTTTTTATTCCATATCATGACATAAGTAAGCAGTTCTGAAATGTATTGACCAAATAATAGCTTACTAATTGATCTTTACGGTGCTTTCTCTATCAATTCGACTCTTTATCCATAGAGTATCGTATATAGGCCATACCTATTTCTTCCGATTTTTTTGGTTCTCGCGAAGTATCTTTCCTTGCTACAGCTGATAAAAATCGTTACTTTGGACGATGCATATGTAGAAAGCCTTTTTTCTAGTATTTACTAGACGATTTGATCTCTTTTTCCTTCTTTCTATAGTGAAGATAGTCGCACGTAATGACAGATCACGGCCATATTATTAAAAGCTTGTGGTAAAAATGGATTTCGTTCTAGTGCCCGGAAATAATATTCCAAAGCTTTTGTATGCTCTCCGTTGCTTGTGTGTATAAGACCTATGTTATAGAGTATATAACTTCTATCATAGGGATCAATTTCTGGTCGCGTAGCTTCATAATAATTCTGTAAAGCTTCTGCATAATTTCCTTCGGATTGAGCCGACATCCGTTACGGTCGTTCATTCTTGTAAAAGAATCTCCGTTACAGAACCGTACGTGAGATTTTCATCTCATACGGCTCCTCCCTTCTGTGCATAGTACTAAAGGTAATAATTCATGTAATCAAAATTTAACTATTCTCATTATGAACTGACAGGAGCTGGTATTTTTACAAGAAATTTCTAACCAGCCTTCCCACAAGAGGTTTTTTCTTACCACCAATCGTATTAGTGATAGATAGAAATGGTAACTCCAACAATTTCTTTGTACTCAACGCTTACGATTTCCAGGAATTAGTCACTTCAACGGTCTTTGATGGTTATACGGGTACCCAAAGCACGAATGAGATGGATCTTAGTTTTCCCAACCATTCTTGTTAGTCCCGATACCGATAAGGAAAAGGGTTATTTTTAACAAAGTTTTCGTGTTGTTGATTCCTAGGTGTAGTGCTTTTTCCACAATGCCACCTATGGATACTAATTAAGTAGGATTGACCTCCAATAAAGAACCTATAGATGTAACCTTTCGCTCAATACTAAAATCGATAATTGAAGCATCTAAGGCTGCATCAATCGAGGATACACGACAGAAGGAATTGCTCTATCTCTAAACTTCACCTTCACCAAGCGTAGGTTTCTTTCACTAATTTGTTTTTTTATATTTTTATATTCCTAACTACGTTCTTTTTCTCGTAAAACTGAGGGGTAAAAAAACAAGAAAAGAATCAAATCGCACCATCTCCGTAATAGGTAAATGCCTTTTTTTCTCCTGAAGTTGTCGGAATTATTCGTAATAAGATATTGGCTACAATTGAGGAGGTCTTATCAATAAAATTTCCATTTATTCGAGATCTAGGCATAATTATCAATTCATTCTATAATTATTTTCATTCCCCTTCGGGGAAAACGATCCCACAAAAAAAGGAATTGTACAGTACAAAATAACATAAAAACAGACTAATTGGAAAAACGTGGAGCACAAATTGTCCTCCCTTTTGACAAAGATGAAATGAAATAGTTGAATCAGATTATATTTCATTCCAATTTAGTAGTATACTATTACTATTTCATCTAAGTTTAATAACCAAGTTTCCTATGTATTGATTTTGATAACTCGATAAGTTTTGATTTGGTTATCAAAAGGAAAAAGAATTGAATAATCATTCCATGATAAAAAAATAAGGTAACCATCCTTTATTTTAATTATTTTAATTTTATTTTGTTTGCATAACGTATATGTGCCACGCCATACAGTTGAAATCAAAAAATGAATCGGACAATTCATGAATTTTGAATAGATCATGGGGTAGCTAATGAAAGAAGTTGCTGTTGATAAATATGAAATTGGAAAAAAACTTTTCTTCCTATGGAACCACCAGGCGGTCATACCTGTACTACAATTAAGATGAATGGCTCGCTACTTAATTCGGTTTTTGGTCAAGAATAAGATTCCGTAGGAGGGATGGCTGAGTGGTTCAAGGCGTAGCATTGGAACTGCTATGTGAACTTTTGTTTACCGAGGGTTCGAATCCCTCTCTCTCCTTTTCTTTTCATTTATCAACGTTACGTATCAAATCAAATAATAATTGATATCATTATTCTAACAATCCTTATTTGATAGAGATTCTCTATCCCTAATTAGAGCCTGTGATACGTAAAATACAAATAGAAATATTGTATTGATATTGAAAAGAAGAAAAAGAATCCTATTTATTGTCGATCCATTTTTGATATGTGAATGAGACAAGGTACTCTATTTACTTCAGAGAAGGGGGTAAAAATTGTATGAACCTTGCTTTTTTTATTTTCGTTAGAATCAAGTTTGACGGGAATAATATTCTACGACCAACAACTCATTTATTTTCAAACCGATCGATTTATTATCTATGATTTGATTTACAAATCCTTTATATTGTAAGGAATCAATAGTCAAATGGTTTGGCAATTCCCCGCGGGGGGATGAAACAAGATAATTTTTAATCAGAGCTTTCGATCTTTCTTTATCCTTCGTAGTAATAATATCTCGGGGTTTGCAACGATAACTTGGTATATCTACTATACGACCATTAACTAAAATATGTCTATGGTTAACTAATTGTCTGGCTCCAGGAATGGTCGAAGCCATACCTAATCGAAAAAGGATGTTATCCAAACGCATCTCGAGTAGTTGTAGTAAAACCTGACCTGTTGACCCTTTGGCTTTTCCAGCAATATGCACATATTTAAGTAATTGTCGCTCTGCCAGACCATAATGAAAACGCAATTTCTGTTTCTCTTCTAAACGAATACGATATTGTGATCTTTTTCCCGAGCGCAATTGGGTTTGAAGATAACTTCCGGATCTGGGTCTTTTACTAGTTAGTCCCGGTAAAGACCCCAGACGGCGTATTTTTTTGAAACGAGGTCCTCGGTAACGAGACATATAAATAAAGGCTCCCTTTTTGATTCACTTTCATTTGAAAAAAAAAAAATTATAATTATAATATTATATAAATCTAAAATTAAAATATAAAAAAATATTTTAAAATATATAAAATAAATTCAGACTGAACTAAAGGATCAGCAAAGCAAAACACAATCTACTGAAGTATTACAAAGCAGAATGAAATAAATTTTATCAATATTTTTATTTTTTGTATATATAATATAGTGAAGTTCAAGCGAAGGCTACCCTTTCAAATTTATTCTGTAAAGATCTAGTTAACTTTTTTTATTCATAGCTATAGCTGCAAGTTACCATGACATAATAACTCGACATTTAGAGAAAGCGAGAGTAGATATTTTCAATCATGCAAAGAAAAAGAGCCGGCTATCGGAATCGAACCGATGACCATCGCATTACAAATGCGATGCTCTAACCTCTGAGCTAAGCGGGCGGATATAAGATCAATAGTGTATAGGAAACTCTCGGATCTTAGCTATTACCTGGTGATTCTTCTTTTTTTTTTCATTTATTGATTATTTAAATTTCTTCTCTATTTCTATTCTTATTTATTCTATTTATAGTTATTAGTTATAGATTTTAGATTCTATATTAGAAAATAGAAAATAAAAATCTTTAGATTCTTTATATCTAGATATAATATCTAGATATATAAATAGAAATTAAATTCCATATTCATATTATCCTATTAATCAAATTATCATATTAGAATTTCTAATTAAAAATTTTTAAAATAATTCTAAATATTAAATAATAGAAAATCTAAAAAAATCTAATTTAGAATTAAATTCTTACTATTTTGAATATGATATGATTAATATGAAGATGAATATGAAATAAAGATGGATATGAAATCAATACAATAAATCCAATCTTAAATTAAATCTTCACTTCAATAATATTAATATGATTATTTTATGATAATTAAAATCATATTATGAATAATTCATTTATTCTCATTCTAATGGTGTAACTAAAAAACTATACTATAAATCTAAATCTAAATTTCACATAAAGAAACTATCTATATCCTAATAGATAAATAGTGAAAAACTAAATAGAATCATATTCTATTGATTTCTATTCGAATAATGTAAATCCATGACTAAAACTGATAGAAACTTGTATTCTATCATTATACACAAGAGGACGAATTGTTAAAAAAAAAAAAAAAATAAATAAATATCGAGCGTTCTACTATTTTTAATTCCGCTATAAAAAAGAAGGGGGAGTCAAGGCATAGATATATGTGGGATATATCTATCTATATTGAATTGCGGATACATCAATGATAGAATAATTTCGGATTGAAACAAATAGGGTTCATCCAATAGAGATGAAATGATAGAATGGAAGACGGCCAAAAAAATAAAATAGCAGCATACACTTTTTCGATACAAGAATCCTTACCTAATGAATTCAACAGTTCCAAGATCAATGAAAGAGGTGTATGGAATTACAATTAGATCCTTGTATCATATCAAATATCAAAGCAAAGGGGGATATGGCGAAATTGGTAGACGCTACGGACTTGATTGGATTGAGCCTTGGTATGGAAACCTTGCTAAGTGGTAACTTCCAAATTCAGAGAAACCCTGGAACTAAAAATGGGCAATCCTGAGCCAAATCTTTATAAAAAATGGAAAATTAGAATAAAAAGGGATAGGTGCAGAGACTCAATGGAAGCTGTTCTAACGAATGAAATTGACTACGTTACGTTAGTAGCAAAAATCCTTCTATCAAATGATAGAAATGACAGTAAAGGATAAGCTTATATACCTAATACATACTGACATAGGAAAGATTAATCACAACCCTCTATTTCGATATTTAGATTCTTTCTATATTAATTAGAATGATAGAGATAAAATAATCATTCTAAAGATAAAAAAATCTATGAAAAAAGGAAGAGTTATTCTGAATCCATTCCCATTTTCCAATTGAAGTTTAAATTGAAATAGAATTCGAATATTCATTGATCAAATGATTAATTCCAGAGTTTCATAGATCTTTTGAAAATTAATCGGACAAGAATAAAGAGAGAGTCCCATTTTACATGTCAATACCGACAACAATGAAATTTATAGTAAGAGGAAAATCCGTCGACTTTTAAAATCGTGAGGGTTCAAGTCCCTCTATCCCCAAGAAAAGCCCATTTTACCTCCTCTTATTTCTTTATCTTCTTTTTTTTTTTCATCAATGGTTCAGTTCAACCAAAATTCAATATCTTTCTCATTTCATTCACTCTGTTCTTTCACAAACGGATCCGAATAGAAATCCTCGTTTCTTCTTCCAATCCAATTTCATTTGTATAGATACGATACCTGTACAAATGAACATATATGTATAGATTCAAGGAATCCCCGTTATTGAGTCATTCACAGTCCATATCATTATCCTTACATTTACAATACAAAGAAAGTCTTCTTTTTGTTTTGAAGATCTAAGAAATTGAGGAGCTAGGTACAATTTGTTAAGACTTTTTTAGTTCTTTTCATTGACATAGATACAAGTACTCCGCTAGGATGATGCACAGGAAATGGTCGGGATAGCTCAGTTGGTAGAGCAGAGGACTGAAAATCCTCGTGTCACCAGTTCAAATCTGGTTCCTGACACGTGAATAATGTATCGGATAAATATTAATACCTCATACAAATGAAATTCATTGATACGGATCGGGATACATATTCTTTACTTTCCTTTTCATTTTTATTTTTTTCCTCTCTGTTCATACTTTGATCTTATTTAAATTTTAAATTAGGATGTTAAATTTTCGTATATATCTCAAATTTCATAAAAAAATTAGATAAAAAGATTCAGAGTGAAAGGATAAGAATAGAAAGGATGTTTTTCAGACACAGTACAAATCAACCCCAATTCCTTTCATTTTTCATTTCTGCATTTCGTCTCTTCCGTCTTTTTTTTTTTTCATATTTTTTTTCTCACTCTTGCTCAATTTCCGGCGCCCCCCCTAAGTGATGTGCGCGATACAAAGTACAGAACTCTTTTAAGTCATCCTAGTCTTTCTGCTCATACAAAATGTATATGATATCTTTCCAATTGGGGAATATCAATGAGAACCTCTTTTTTTAGCCACCCTCATATGAATTAAAGTCCAGTTACTCTGTTTCATCTAGAAGGGAATGTAAAAATGTTCTTTGATTGAAATGAAATCTGGAGTCGTGTCGTATAAGTACTTATCATTCAAAGAGCATCTTGTATTTCATAGAAATTGGGAGTGGAGTAATATAGTCTTTACGTAAGGACCAGCCTATCCAATTTTCAGGCATCAAGATACGTTTAAGGCGAGGATGATTCTCATAAGAAATTCCCAACATATCATAAGATTCCCGTTCCTGAAAATCCGTACTTCTCCAAATCCAGAAAACGGACGGGGTTCGAGGATTACTCCTGGGGGCAAATACTTTTATGCATACCTCCTCTGGTTTATCTATACCATAACGTATTTTCGTAAGGTGATACACACTAGCTAAAAATCCGTCTGGTGCTACATCATAGGCACACTGGGAGCGTAAATAATTGTAACCATATACCATATACATATAAAATGACAGCAATTGAGTCCCAATCTTTGGTTTTTTTTTGTAAAGTCTCTATTCTTCGGCAATCAAAGCCTAAAGATCTATGAACTAGCTCATGCTTGACTAGCCAATCATATAAACGAATTTGCATCTCCTTCATCTCTACCACATTTTTCTTTGTATCAATACTTCACATTGACAATGAAATTGTTAAAGACTGACCCGCTCTTTCTTATTCTGCACAAAGGAACCCTGCCTGATTAACTAATTCGTAAGAAGATACTGACCCTTTGGACTTTAAATCTTTTTCAAATTCAAATCTAAAAGGTATCTCTGAAGTAGATGGTAATTGATAGAGTAATCCTTGATTATAATTTCCAGTATTAGTACTGTGTCGAAGGTAAACCTTGTGATTAGTAGTAAAACATCGATTCTCCTGTTGATACACAGTTCTATCTTCAACTTCAAAGATTTTTTGAGATATCTTCTTACGAAGTTTCGTTATAGCATCTATAAAAGAATCTTCTTTATAGTAAAGAAAAAATTATAAATAAATTCAATAAAATTGAAAATAATAATCATTAAGAATTCAATATCAATAGAATATGATAATATTATTACTATATTTTTATTAGTATAACTATAATAGTATAGTTATATTTAATTTTTAATTTTATGGAATCATGAACGTTCGGCATAATATAGGATCCCTCTAATAATCTTCTCCTAATAGTCTAATAGAAAGAATCACACATTATCGAGCAATTCGACAGACCAAATTCCCAAACCCGCTCAACTCTTAGAATATAGAAGGAGGAGCCTTGATGGATGTAGGGCTAATTAATTAGCCCTACATTATCTTTGAAACAAATTTAAAATTGAAAGAATCTAAGAATCTATTAGGTTTGTTGTTCAGCCAAAAACTGATTATCCACAAATACTCAAGATCAAGAAAAGAATAGGTCCTAGATCCATGCGACTTAGGATTGGATTTGCTTGGGTCAGGTTGAAGTCTTTAGACAGTATTCTTTCATGATTTTAATTTCATAAATTGACTGGGTTTGGGTATACCAAACCCCAAAAAAGTGTATAAATAACTCTTTGATCATGGGCAATAAAAGAGGAAAAAGTAATTCATTCATGAAAATGGATAAAGAAATATGGTTATTTGATCCGAGATTTGACAAATACCAATTGGGTCCGTTGAAATGAATTATTGTGTTTATTTTATTGTTCCTACTATTAAAATATAAAATAAAACTACTAAAATATCTATACAAAACAAAAATGGAATGTATAATGTATTAGGGTTATACGGACTCGAACCGTAGACCTTCTCGGTAAAACAGAGAAAACTGATTATTATCGAAATGATTCGAACTGTTTCAAAGACCCAACATGCATTTTGTTGCATTGGGCTCTTTCATCAACTGATGTAAAGATCAGTTAGTCCACCATTTTTTTCTTTACAGGAAGATAAAAAGATAATGAGACGGTTCCATGTGCTCTGATTCATTATTTGTATCCTGATCTAGGAGCAATACCAAAGTGTTTCAAAGAAAAATGACCTTGATTTAGGTCTGCCTTCGGCCTAGATCAACCTAAGTGAAATGGAGCCTCTATCGCTCCACTGCAAGAGTAAAATATGAGACTTCATACACCTCAAAGCTCATAGGACGACAAGAGGTTCTTTTGAGACCCTTATACTCATTATGCCTGGCATTGAATGGACTGGACATTTACCTTACAATGGCATGTTCTATTTGATTGATTTGGCAGTGGAATTCGCACCTGAATCGGATCGAACCAAATATTTGTCAGGCTATTTTTCTCTTGTTCTCTCGAATCTACGGAATAAGACATCGACTTCTCAAAAAGATCAATTATGGTCATTGCATAATGGGCTTCCTTGAAAAGCATTGGCGCACGTGTAAACGAGGTGCTCTACCTAACTGAGCTATAACCCTTATCATAAATCATAACTATTTTAACATAGAGGCAATTTCTTGTCAAGAAGGGTATCCCATATGCATATGATAACTCTCCGATCCATTTACTGGTAAAAGATTGATATTGCTTAGAAAGCATATTTTAACTAGAATCCATCGAAGTGATGAAGACCTTTTTGTGGTGATAAATAACCTACTTAACCCAGTGGTTAGAGTATTGCTTTCATACGGCGGGAGTCATTGGTTCAAATCCAATAGTAGGTAGAACTTATTAGATACCATGGAATCAGGTATCTAATAAGTTTTTCTACCCATCCTCTTTTTTTCGTTCTATCATAAGATTAATCAGATTAGACTTCATTGTGTTCAATTTGGTTCAATTTTTGGAATGAAAATGTAGTGTATAATAAGAAACTCCTTTAATTTTAATTATTTTTTTGATTCTTTTTATTTTTATTGAATGCATTGACTACTACTGGGAAATCACATTGACAGCCTCTACTCGTGTCCTAGCTCGTCTGAGAGCTAGATTTGACTCAATTGCTTGTCTCTTACCCTCAGCTCTACTCAAGTTATCTTCAGCTATTTCAAGAGTTTGTTGAGCTTCTTGTGCATCAATGTCAGTACTAAATTCTGCATCATTTCCTAAAATAGTTATCTCATTATTACTTATTCTAGCGAAACCACCCATAAGAGCCACTGTTAACCATTGGTCGTTTAGCCGTATTCTCAAAAGACCTATATCTACAGCCGTGGCAATGGGGGCATGGTTTGGTAATACTCCAATTTGTCCACTATTCGTAGATAAAATAATTTCTTTCACTTCGGAATCCCAAATAATTCGATTAGGAGTCAGTACACAAAGATTTAAGGTCATTTCTTCAATTTGCTCTCCTCTTCTAAGTTTTCTAAGTTAATAGCTTTCGCGGTAGCTTCATCGATGTTACCCACCAAATAAAAGGCCTGTTCGGGAAGACCATCTAATTTTCCGGAAAGGATGAGTTGAAATCCCCGAATTGTTTCTGCGAGACCAACATATTTCCCCGGAGAACCAGTAAAGACTTCTGCCACAAAGAAGGGTTGTGATAAGAAACGCTCAATCTTTCGTGCTCTTGCTACAGTTAAACGATCTTCTTCGGATAATTCGTCCAACCCAAGGATAGCTATAATGTCCTGAAGTTCCTTGTAACGTTGTGAAGTTTGCTTAACTCTTTGAGCAGTTTCATAATGTTCCTCGCCAACGATCCGAGGTTGTAACATGGTTGACGTTGAATCTAAGGGATCTACTGCTGGATAAATACCTTTGGCAGCTAATCCTCTTGATAATACGGTAGTAGCATCTAAATGTGCAAATGTCGTGGCAGGAGCAGGGTCGGTCAAATCATCCGCAGGTACATAAACTGCTTGGATCGATGTTATAGATCCTTCTTTGGTAGAAGTAATTCTTTCTTGCAAAGAACCCATTTCCGTACTAAGGGTAGGTTGATAACCCACTGCGGAAGGCATTCTACCTAATAAGGCAGATACTTCGGACCCTGCTTGAACGAAACGAAAGATATTATCGATGAATAGAAGTACGTCTTGCTCATTAACATCCCGGAAATATTCCGCCATGGTTAGGGCAGTCAAGCCAACTCTCATACGAGCTCCTGGCGGTTCATTCATTTGACCATAGACTAGAGCTACTTTGGATTTTCCAAGATTTTTTTCATTAATCACCCCGGATTCTTTCATTTCCATGTAGAGATCATTTCCTTCACGAGTACGCTCCCCTACTCCGCCAAATACGGATACGCCTCCATGAGCTTTGGCAATGTTGTTGATCAATTCCATGATGAGTACTGTTTTACCCACCCCAGCTCCCCCAAATAGTCCGATTTTTCCTCCACGGCGATAGGGGGCTAAAAGATCCACCACTTTAATCCCTGTTTCAAAGATTGATAATTTCGTATCTAACTGTATGAAGGCGGGTGCAGATCTATGAATAGGAGATGTTGTGCGAGTATCAACAGGACCGAAATTATCAACAGGTTCCCCAAGAACGTTGAAAATTCGTCCGAGAGTAGCTCCGCCGACTGGAACACTTAGAGGAGCTCCCGTGTTAATCACCTTCATTCCTCTCATCAGACCATCTGTAGCGCTCATAGCTACAGCTCTTACTCGATTATTTCCTAATAATTGTTGTACCTCACAAGTTACATTAATTTGCTGACCAGCCGTATCTCGAGCCTTAATTACCAAAGCATTATAAATATTAGGCATCTTGCCCGGTGGAAAAATGACATCCAGTACTGGGCCAATAATTTGAGCGATACGCCCTAGGTTTTGTTCTTCAAGTGTGGAAACCGCAGGATCAGAAGTCGTGGTATTGCTTCTCATAATCGTAAATCATAATAATAATATGTCGAATTTTTTTTATTTTAATACTGAATCAAAAATAAGTATCCGATAGCAAGTTGATCGGTTAATTCCATAATCCATAATGAAGTAAATGGAAGTTAGCATTCGATTGAGTTGGTACCACCCAATGGAATCCATTTTAATCCTTTACTCATTCAATTAAGTAAATTTTCAATTCAACGAGCCAACCAATCCTTTTTTCACAAGTGGATGAATAAGAATCATGAGTCAGTGTATTTCATTTCCCTATCTTTTATAAATGACCGTCTAGGTTATCTATTATCTATGAATATTAAATTTGAACCTGAATTTTTTTATTCATGATTTTTATCTCATTGACCATTGTTCTTTACTTTATTTTATTATTTTCTTTTCCAAATTTATTGTATTTTTTTTTTTTTTATTTGTGTTGTGCACCTATTATTTTTCTTTATATACTATTATATCTGTTCCCTTTGCTGGATGAATTATGCCTCTTTTCATATCTAGGATTTACATATACAACATACAGTATATTACTGTCAAGGGAGGTTCCTCATATTATTTATTTATTTTTCTTTCTATTTTAACTTTAGCTTTAGTATATGTATATTATACTATACTATAACTTATACATACTATACTATAACTTATACTATAACTTATACTATAACTATATTAATATTATTCTATTTATTCTATTGTAATACTAAATACATACTAAATTATACTATTATACTAATTATTAATTATAATTATACTAATTATTAATTATAAATTATATTAATTATAATAATTAATTATAAATAATTAAATAATATTTAATATTTATTTATATATTATTGTATTGTATATATTGTATATATATTATATTTATATATATTATTATATTATAATATTATATATTTATATTATATATATATATATTCATTATTCATATTCAAATGAGTATGAATTCAAATGAGTATGAAGAAGAAGATCAATTCCATTATAAATTTATTCATATTCAAATGAGTATGAATTCAAATGAGTATGAAGAAGAAGATCAATTCCATTATAAATTTTTAAAACGACGA